TGATACACTTTTTAGTTATTGGGAGGACCCAAGTACTCTCTTTCGGATCCATGAAACAACTCTCAGAGATCTTTTTCCCTTTTGGAAGATACAGGAGCGAAACAATCAACCTATTGATATTGGGAGACCAAAAAGATTCTTCCAATGTATCATTTCTGGGTCCAATGGAATTCATAGGTATAGGAAGAAGCCCCATCAAATAGAGATTTTTTCTTTCGACCATATTTCGATTGTTAATACGATATATAAGGACCGCTACTACAAGCAGTACTACACCTTTGATCGTGAAAGTGAAATATCGATTGCTTGTTGAACCCTGTGAATCACGTGAAAGCAGGACACTCCAAGTTTGGGGGCCAAGGAGTTTCACAAAACGTTCTTGGTGGAAAAAAATGTGAGTGAAAGACACCACTGAATCGAATTTGGTCCATGAATCTAAGAAATAGCGAGAATTCTTGATCTCTCTCAATATCTCTCTCAATTCCAAAATACAGGATTTGAATTGATGCCGTTTCATTGATTTCTCCTAAACGAAAGATTATATTTCAATTGAAATCCACTTACACAAAGACAGCCCCCGTTGATGACGAGTCTCCGCGAAGCATCCATGGCTGAATGGTTAAAGCGCCCAACTCATAATTGGCAAATTCGTAGGTTCAATTCCTGCTGGATGCACGCGAATTGGAACGTTCAATAATAGAATTGGCTCCGTATCAACGGAATCTCATCATCCATAGATAACTAATTGGTATATTCATACTATAAGAATAAGATAGAAACGGTAGAAACGGTAAGAATTCTAATTCTTATAGATACTGGAACTCATAGGGAAGAAAATGGATTTATGGATGGAATCAAATATGCAGTATTTACAGAAAAAAGTATTCGGTTATTGGGGAACAATCAATATACTTCTAATGTCGAATCAGGATCAACTAGGACAGAAATAAAGCATTGGATCGAACTCTTCTTTGGTGTCAAGGTAGTAGCTATGAATAGCCATCGACTCCCGGGAAAGGGTAGAAGAATGGGACCTATTATGCGACATACAATGCATTACAGACGTATGATCATTACGCTTCAACCGGGTTATTCTATTCCACCTCTTATAGAGAAAAGAACTTAAATAAAAAAAAATAAATACTTAATAACATGGCCATACATTTATACAAAACTTCTACCCCTAGCACACGCAAAGGAGCCGTAGACAGTCAAGCGAAATCCAATCCACGAACAAATTTGATCTATGGACAGCATCGTTGTGGTAAAGGTCGTAATGCCAGAGGAATCATTACCGCAAGGCATAGAGGGGGAGGTCATAAGCGTCTATACCGTAAAATCGATTTTCGACGGAATGCAAAAGACATATCTGGTAGAATCGTAACCATAGAATACGACCCTAATCGAAATGCATACATTTGTCTCATACACTATGGGGATGGTGAGAAGAGATATATTTTACATCCCAGAGGGGCTATAATTGGAGATACCATTGTTTCTGGTACAGAAGTTCCTATATCAATGGGAAATGCCCTACCTTTGAGTGCGGTTTGAACTATTGATTTACGTAATTGGAAGTAACCAATTAGGTTTACGACAAAACCTAGAAATCGATCACTGATCCAATTTGAGTACCTCTACGGGATAGACCTCAACAGAAAACTGAAGAGTAACGGCAGCAGGTGATTGAGTTCAGTGGTTCCTCATATAAAATTATTGACTCTAGAGATATGGTAATATGGAGAAGACAAAATTGTTTGAAGCACGGATAGAACCGGAAGCGCCCCTTGTTTCAAAGAGAGGAGGATGGGTTATTCACATTTCATTTGATGGTCAGAGGCGAATTGAAAGCTAAGCAGTGGTAATTCTAAAGATCCCCCGGGGGAAAAATAGAGATGTCTCCTACGTTACCCGTAATATGTGGAATGGAAGTATCGACGTAATTTCATAGAGTCATTCGGTCTGAGTGCTACATGAAGAACATAAGCCAGATGACGGAATGGGGAGACCTAGGATGTAGAAGATCATAGCATGAGTGATTCGGCAGATTTGGATTCCTATATATCCACTCATGTGGTACTTCATCATACGATTCATATAAGATCCATCTGTCTAGATATCATCATCTACATCCAGAAAGCCGTATGCTTTGGAAGAAGCTTGTACAGTTTGGGAAGGGGTTTTGATTGATCAAAAAGAAGAATCTACTTCAACCGATATGCCCTTAGGCACGGCCATACATAACATAGAAATAACACTTGGAAAGGGTGGACAATTAGCTAGAGCAGCAGGTGCTGTAGCGAAACTGATTGCAAAAGAGGGTAAATCGGCCACATTAAGATTACCATCTGGAGAGGTTCGTTTGATATCCAAAAACTGCTCAGCAACAGTCGGACAAGTGGGTAATGTCGGGGCGAACCAGAAAAGTTTGGGTAGAGCCGGATCTAAATGTTGGCTAGGTAAGCGTCCTGTAGTAAGAGGAGTAGTTATGAACCCTGTAGACCATCCCCATGGAGGTGGTGAAGGGAGGGCCCCGATTGGTAGAAAAAAACCCACAACTCCTTGGGGTTATCCCGCGCTTGGAAGAAGGAGTAGGAAAAGGAATAAATATAGTGATATTTTTATTCTTCGTCGCCGTAAATAGAAAGAGAAAGAAAAAATAATGAATGATGTGAAATTCAATCAAATTGGTTTTTTCGTCTTCACAAAATGAAAAAATGAAAAGAAGGGGGAGTAATCACTTGTGGCCCGTTCATCTAAAAAAAATCCTTTTGTGGCTAATCACTTATTAAGTAAAATTGAGAAGCTCAACAAGGCAGAGGAAAGAAGTATAATAGTAACTTGGTCCCGAGCATCGACCATTATATTTGCAATGGTCGGTCATACAATTGCTGTTCATAACGGAAAGGAGCATTTACCTATTTATATAACGGAGCGTATGGTGGGTCACAAATTGGGAGAATTCGCGCCTACTCTGACTTTCCGGGGACACGCGAGAAACGATAATAGATCTCGGCGATAATGATAATATTAATATAGTTAATGTATTAATGTAATAAAAAGTTCAATAAGTGCTCTCATGATTTATTCTTATTTTTATTGGTGTGTGTGAGGTAAAACCCTATGACTATGATAAAGAAGACCTCGGGTACAGAAATACGAGCTTTAGCTCGACATATAGGTATGTCTGCTCAAAAAGCACGAAGGGTAATTGATCAAATTCGCGGTTGCTCCTATGAGCAAACACTTATGATACTGGAACTCATGCCTTATCGAGCATGTTACCCCATTTTCAAATTAGTTTATTCCGCAGCAGCAAATGCTAGTCACAATAGGGGTTTGAAAGAAGCTGATTTATTTATTAGTAAAGCCGAAGTCAACGAAGGTGTTATCGTCAAAAGGTTAAAACCGCAAGCTCGGGGACGTAGTTACCCAATAAAAAGACCCACCTGTCATATAACTATTGTATTGAGCGAAAGACCTAACTTCAATTTAAAAAATATTTGATTTTCAAAACATGACTTTTAGTTTAGAAAGAGAATATTGGTAGGTAGATATGGGACAGAAAATAAATCCACTTGGTTTCAGACTTGGTACAACCCAAAGTCATCGTTCCTTTTGGTTCGCACAACCAAAAAATTATTCCAAAGGTCTCCAGGAAGATGAAAAAATACGGGATTGTATCAAGAATTATGTACAAAAACATATGAGAATATCCTCAGGTTTTGAAGGAATTGCACGTATAGATATTAAAAAAAGAATCGATTTGATCCAAGTCATAATTCATATTGGATTCGCCAATATGTTAATAGAGGGTCGAGCCCGAGGAATCGAAGAATTACAGACTAATGTACAAAAAAGCTTTCATTCTGTGAACCGAAGACTCAACATTGCTATCGCAAGAGTTGCAAGACCTTACGGGCAACCTAATATTCTTGCAGAATATATCGCTCTGCAATTAAAGAATAGAGTTTCCTTTAGAAAGGCAATGAAAAAAGCTATTGAATTAGCTGAACAAGCGGATGCAAAGGGAATTCAGGTACAAATTGCAGGACGTCTCAATGGAAACGAAATTGCCCGCGTTGAATGGATTAGAGAAGGTAGGGTTCCCCTACAGACCATTCGAGTGAAAATTGATTATTGTTCCTATCCAGTTCGAACTATCTATGGAGTATTAGGGATAAAAATTTGGATATTTTTGGATGAAGAGTAATGGCTCCTTTTCTTGCGATTCTATTCATGGATACTTATCCATGGACAGGGCAAAAAACTCAATTTAGTTTAGGTCTTTTTCCGTTTAGTCAAAACGGATCAATTATATATGTTTGAATAACAATTCGATTTACCACTTTGATATGATAGAATTGCTATGCTTAGTGTGTGACTCGTTGGGACTAAAAGAAAGAATTGGACCCTACCTAATATAAATATAAATTAATAACCAGCTCATTGCTTCGTATTCTCAAGATCCAAGGAATCGGTCATTATATGAGATAATAATCATATATTTGTAGCAACTGAAATCCTTTTTCAATAAAGTAAAAATGAATCTTGATTGATTGTGTAAGTTGTGAAACCAAAATAGAGGGATGCGGATGAATGGAAGGATGAGAGAAAGGGAGAAGGGGAAAAGAAATGATATATTATTCCAATATGTATGGTCTATGAATCATCTCAGAAAGGGCAATGTGATAAGGCATCATATACTATAATATAATTCAATTCATCTATAATTGAGATAGATTTCATAGGAAAAAAAAAAATAAAGAGCATTGAGTCGATAGAGACTGAGGAGATTGACTCAGGGACAGATTAAATTAGAAGCTCCATTGCAGAATTCAGACCTCGACATTAATGGAGGAGAAGCTATGGGAACGACGGAACCTGTGACTGCGGAGGATTCGATTGAAAACGAATCCTAATGATTCACTGGACGGGATGGCGGAACGCGCCGGGAACGAACTGATTTCTTCAAAGAGGTTATGGAGCGACCCTACGAATAAAGCAGATAAATATAAAAGAGTAAATATTCGCCCGCGAAATTTCATCCATTAAATAATCCTAATATTATTTATTGTTTATTTATCGTTTCATTCGCGAGGAGCTGGATGAGAAGAAACTCTCATGTCCGGTTCTGTAGTAGAGATGGAATTGAGACACTACCATCAACTATAACCCCAAAAGAACCAGGTTTCGTAAACAACATAGAGGAAGAATGAAAGGAGTATCTTATCGGGGCAATCGTATTTGTTTCGGTAAATATGCGCTTCAGGCACTTGAACCCGCTTGGATCACATCTAGACAAATAGAAGCAGGGCGCCGGGCAATGACACGATATGCCCGTCGTGGCGGAAAAATATGGGTACGTATATTCCCCGACAAACCCGTTACACTAAGACCCGCGGAAACACGTATGGGTTCGGGGAAGGGATCTCCTGAATATTGGGTATCCGTAGTTAAACCGGATCGAATACTTTATGAAATGGGCGGAGTATCAGAAACCGTAGCCAGAGCCGCTATGGAAATAGCGGCGCGCAAAATGCCTATACGAACAAAATTCGTTATTGCGGAATAGGGATATCGGACCAAAGGGATATTTATGAATGATGAAAAATATAATCTATAATCGCTGGTTTACTTATTTCTGGACAGAAAATTTTCTTTTCCCCCTCGCCTCTTGCATTGAAAGAACTAAAATAAAAGAAAGATGATTCAACCTCAGACCTTTTTGAATGTAGCGGACAACAGCGGAGCTCGAAAATTGATGTGTATTCGAATCATAGGAGCTAGTAATTACCGATATGCTCATATCGGTGACGTTATTGTTGCTGTAATCAAAGAAGCAGTGCCAAATATGCCCCTGGAAAGATCAGAAGTAATCAGAGCTGTAATTGTACGTACATGTAAAGAACTCAAGCGCGACAACGGTATGATAATCCGGTATGATGACAATGCAGCAGTTGTCATTGATCAAGAAGGAAATCCAAAAGGCACCCGAGTTTTTGGTTCGATTGCTCGTGAATTGAGACAGTTAAATTTCACTAAGATAGTCTCATTAGCTCCCGAAGTATTATAAATAATGAACGCTAGTAGACGAGACAATGGGTAGTAGGGTCTTTGAAATGGATCAATTAGTAGATTATGTCTCAGGCATATACCTTTAATGAAAAATAAAAAAAGAAACATGTTGATTATATCAAAGCAAAAAAAAAAATGATAGTTCGTCATGGGTAGAGACACTATTGCCGATATAATAACTTATATAAGAAATGCTGACATGGATAAAAAAGGAACAGTTCGAATACCATCCACTAATATTACCGAAAACATTGTGAAAATACTTCTACGAGAGGGTTTTATCGAAAATGTTAGGAAGCACCGGGAAAACAACAAGGATTTCTTGGTTTTAACCCTACGACATAGAAGAAATAGGAAAAGAGCATATAGAAATATTTTAAAGCGTATCAGCAGACCAGGTCTGCGAATCTATTCCAACTCTCAACGAATTCCTAGGATTTCAGGCGGGATAGGGGTTGTAATTCTTTCTACTTCTAGGGGTATAATGACAGATCGAGAAGCTCGACTAGAAAGAATTGGAGGAGAAATTTTGTTTTATATATGGTGAGGTGATCCATCTGGTATACGAATTTGATACGTAACTTCCTATTTATGAAAAAGAGAGTAGAGGTGGGTTGTCTAATGTCACTCCTCCTACATTAGTTAATACTTCAAGGAGGTTACCTGGAATGAAAGAACAAAAATTGATCCATGAAGGTTTAATTACTGAATCACTTCCCAATGGCATGTTCTGGGTTCGCTTAGATAACGAAGACCTGGTTCTAGGTTATGTTTCAGGGCGGATACGACGTAGTTTTATACGAATACTACCAGGAGATAGAGTAAAAATAGAAGTCAGCCGTTATGATTCAACAAGGGGACGTATAATTTATAGACTTCGCAATAAAGATTCAAACGATTAGGTATTTCAATTTTCATGGGGATAAATTTTGAGGCTCAAACACTAACTTAAGGTGAATTAAAGAAAAGAGACTTATTTTCTTTCAAAGAGTAGATTCGGAATTAAGGAACAACAAATATGAAAATAAGAGCTTCTGTTCGTAAGATTTGTGAAAAATGTCGACTGATCCGTAGGCGAGGACGAATTATAGTAATTTGTTCTAATCCGAAACATAAACAGAGACAGGGATAATATTTATAAAAAAAAAGAACTTCACTTTCTAAGAGACCTAATGTACAAATAAATAAAGAATTTGTTTTCACATGAAATGGATATATCCGTATATCTCTGACTCATATTTATGAGATGACAAATAGAATATGACAAAACCTATACCAAGAATTGGTTCACGTAGAAATAGCCGTATTAGTTCACGTAAGAGTGGGTGTAGAACACCAATAGGAGTTATTCATGTTCAAGCGAGTTTCAACAATACTATTGTTACTGTTACAGACCCACAAGGTCGGGTCGTTTCTTGGTCT